CTGAAATACCTTGCTTACGTATCATTGGAAAATGCATTAACATAAATACGGCAGTAAGAAGAGGTAATACAAAAGTGTGTAAACTATAAAAACGGGTCAAAGTAGATTGACCCACACTAGCACTTCCACGCAATAACTCTACTAAAGGTGATCCTATTACGGGAATAGCTTCAGGTACGCCTGTCACGATTTTTACTGCCCAATAACCGATTTGGTCCCGGGGTAAGGAATAACCAGTTACACCAAACGATGCAGTCAATACAGCCAGAACCACACCCGTAACCCAAGTCAATTCGCGAGGTTTTTTAAATCCGCCCGTGAGATACACACGAAATACGTGTAGGATCATCATTAGGACCATCATACTTGCTGACCATCGATGAACTGATCGGATTAACCAACCAAAGTTGGCTTCAGTCATTATGTATTGAACAGAGGCAAAAGCCTCCGTAACGGTCGGACGATAGTAAAAAGTCATAGCAAAACCCGTAGCTACTTGTACTAAAAAACAAGTAAGTGTGATCCCTCCTAGACAATAAAATATATTGACATGAGGAGGAACATATTTACTAGTTATATCATCTGCAATCGCCTGAATCTCGAGACGCTCCTCGAACCAATCATATACTTTATTGAGATAGGTAAACCAAGGGGACTCCCCCTCTGAGAACCGTATATGAGAATTTCATCTCGTACGGCTCAAGCAGAAACACCCAAATACTGATTACAATGGATATGTAATAGAAAATTTGAAATTTCTTATTTATCCACTTGATTCAATCGTCTCTGAAGCATACGAAGGAACCAAAATCCGAACTCTCTTCTTTGTTGTGATGAGAATGCCAAAATATCAAGTTAGCTCATCTGTCTTTATGTTGATCGTTACAGGCCTCTTGAATCTTCTATTCCCCTATTTATTTGTTATTTGATTTGTTGTTTTTGTTTGTGCGTAATGCAGATTGACTATTGTTTACTATTTTTTTTTGATAGGAATTCTCTTGTTGAGACCCTATGAATCGATTGAAACCTCAGATTCATACTAGAACCACGATGATTCAATAAAACCCAAAAACTAAGACCAAGGGTTCTATGAGTAAGAACTATTTGATCATCACTTATTCATAGATGTAATGACTAAAAATCCAGGGAAAGATTTGTCCTTCGGTCAAAATAAGCATGATTCTAAAGGAAGAAAAATCGTTCAATTTATCAAATACCTCTTTGTTTGAAAATTTATTGAAGTCCAGTCACGAGGTCTGAATAGTAGGTATGAATCATAGTTCAAATATTTCTTGATCTATTCCATATATTCCGTGCTCCAGATACTAGGATGAATATCCGACGAGGCAGAACCATCTCTGTAGAGATGACAGACCCATTCTCTGTACTATCAATAGGATCAATTATAACAAGTCGCACACTCATATTCCGGAAATACCGAAACAACGGAATTCCACGGTCAAACTACCAGAATGGACTATAAATCTGAGTCCTAAGTGATTCATTTTTGATTGAAAAGCGAGGGCTTCTGGTTCTTATGGACCTAATTCATTGAAATTCCATCCAGTAAAACGGAAGAATTATAAATCTCTAAAATAATAGATAGGAATATCGCAAATAGAGCCATCGCGACACCCATAAATGGGGTGGTTCCCCATCCAGGAGCCACTTTACCATATTCTGAATTCAATGGTTTCAATAAATCCCCTGTAATAGTTCGTCTTGGCCCAGATCTAGCACTACCCTCAACGGTTTGTGTAGCCATAAATACTATTGCATTGGTTGAGATCTGTTGACTTTGTATACTATTCCGTTGTAAATAAACGATCTTATCGTAGCATAGATCCATCGTGGTCTTGAAATTCTCTAATAATGGAAACAGCAACCTTAGTCGCCATCTCCATATCTGGTTCACTTGTAAGCTTTACAGGGTACGCCTTATATACCGCTTTTGGGCAACCCTCTCAACAACTAAGAGATCCATTCGAGGAACACGGAGACTAATTGAAGTAATGAGTCCCCCATATGGGGGACTCATTACTTCAATTAAGATAATGAAAAATCATTTCATCTTTTTAGTCGGGACCTTAGGCGGTTCTCGAAAAAATATAGCGAAAAAGATTATCCCTAAAGTCGAGACTAAGAGGAATGTATAAACCAATGCTTCCATAGATTCGATCGTTGTTTACAATTATAGCTTCCACACCTGTTCATTTAGGATTATTTCCCAGATAAAGAAAGGACAAGAGCAAAGAAAGGCGATGATTCAAATCAATATTTCTACGGTACCTTATGTCAAATCAAAAAAATAAAATATAGAGGCGAAAGATACCGGAGCAATGTTGTATCAGACTACCTGTCTCCTTGTAGTTGGATCTCCAAGTTTTTGGAATGCTCCAAATTCCACTTGAGCATCCAAATCTGGGTCAATCCCAGCAAAAACATCTCTGAACAAGGTTCGAGCGCCATGCCAAATGTGTCCGAAAAAGAAGAGCAAAGCAAACGTAGCATGCCCAAAAGTGAACCAACCCCTTGGACTGCTCCGAAAAACACCATCGGATTTCAAAGTAGCACGATCTAATTCAAAAATTTCACCCAATTGGGCACGTCTAGCATATTTTTTCACAGTAGCAGGATCGCTATAGCTGACTCCATTGAGTTCGCCACCATAGAACTCAACAGTTACACCCACTTGTTCGACACTATACTTCGATTCTGCCCTTCTAAAAGGAACATCGGCTCTCACAATTCCGTCTCCGTCCACCAAAACTACTGGAAATGTTTCAAAAAAAGTAGGCATACGGCGTACAAAAAGTTCATGCCCTTCTTTATCTCTAAAGATAGGGTGTCCTAACCATCCAACAGCTATCCCATCCCCGTTGTCCATTGAGCCTGCCCGGAATAATCCACCTTTCGCCGGATTATTACCGATGTAATCATAAAAAGCTAATTTTTCGGGAATTTTAGACCAAGCTTCCGATAAACTCAGATTTTCGGCTAGACTGGCGCCAACTCTTCGATATATTTCTTGCTGGAAGTATCCCTGATCCCACTGATAACGAGTGGGACCAAATAATTCGATCGGGGTAGTTGCTGAACCATACCACATAGTTCCAGCAACAACGAAAGCTGCAAAAAAGACAGCAGCGATACTACTGGAAAGGACAGTTTCAATATTGCCCATACGTAATCCTTTGTATAGACGTTGGGGTGGGCGGACACTAAGATGGAATAGACCTGCTAATATACCCAATGTACCTGCTGCAATATGATGAGAGGCTATTCCTCCCGGAACAAAGGGATCAAAACCTTCCGCACCCCACGCTGGATTTACAGATTGTACTTTTCCGGTTAGGCCATAAGGATCGGATACCCATATTCCAGGACCATACAAGCCTGTTACATGAAATGCGCCAAACCCAAAGCAAGCCACCCCTGAGAGAAATAAATGAATTCCAAAAATCTTGGGCAAATCCAAAGAGGGTTTTCCCGTACGTTCATCACAGAATATTTCTAGGTCCCAATACACCCAATGCCAGATAGCTGCTAAGAAGCACAAGCCAGAAAACACAATATGTGCCCCGGCCACACCTTCGTAACTCCAAATACCCGGATTCGTTATAGTTCCTCCTGTAATACTCCAACCGCCCCATGAATTGTTTATTCCTAAACGAGTCATGAAGGGTATAACGAACATACCCTGTCTCCACATTGGATCAAGAACGGGGTCAGAAGGATCAAAAACTGCTAATTCGTATAGAGCCATCGAACCGGCCCAACCGGAAACTAGAGCTGTATGCATTATATGGACAGAAAGCAGCCGACCGGGATCATTCAATACGACGGTATGAACACGATACCAAGGCAAACCCATGGAAATACCCCTTTCTCAAAGAAAAAATAGATACTATGTAACTTTATCACATTGGAAATAACTATGCTATGGACCTCACCTTTTCATTGGATTATCTCGAAACAAGGGTTAATATTTATTCTGTTCCGTTAGTAATAATTGAACAATTCTGTTCGTAGGAACAAAGAGAAGCAGATCTATTCTATACCCAATAAGTACCAATACGCAATGGGGGGATTAATCCTATTTTTTGTGAGCGAATGTATAGATACTTGTTTCTCATTCGAACGATCCGTTCGTAAGAATTTTCCTTTATTCCGTCTTCCTCTATGAATCTTCCAATCTATCGATAAAATACGATAAACGACAATATTATGAAGACAATAAACCATTGTTTGTTACGTTTCCACATCAAAGTGAAAAAGAATACTTAATTTTTCTTTCATTTAATGCCCATTGGTGTTCCAAAAGTACCTTTTCGGAGTCCTGGAGAGGAAGATGCAGTTTGGGTTGACGTATAGTGTGACTTGTCAGACATATTGGGTCATATGGGATTTCCCCGTTCTCTCCCCCGATCGAGATATCCTCTGTTTCGCCCAAGAAAGATTGATTGAACCATCAATAATTCGAAGCGTGAAGTGCAATTAGATCAATTTATTTGGTTGGAGGATCAATATTCTCAATTAAAAGAATTTATGGTTGGCTTGGACCAATAAAATGAAGTATACAGGCTCCGTTCAGAAAATACCAAGGTAATCCATGTATGATTACCACCCTATCAGAAATGATTCCTTTATACCATATGAGTGATCTCAAATTGCCAATTAATGGAATAATATGATGAATACATCGAATATTTTGTGGAAGGCATGAAAATGAAACAAATTGAAAAAAAAAAAAAAGAAGTCATAGCAAAAAGAAGCGGTACTGGGATCATTTGTCCTATATGTGCAAATCGAATTCGGGCAGATCTTTACCCGGAGTAGAGCATAAACCTAAAAGAGTGGAAGAGGCCCATTCGGGAACAAGAAAATTACATCGTGATTTAGATCTCGATGAAACAATACATCAATGAGGGGTTAGCTCGATAAGTTCAGTGAATTCTTTTTTTATTTTATAGGGAAGCAAGTCAAAACTCATGTTTCTTAAAAAATGGAAGAAAAAGCCTGCTACGAAAAAAGAAATAGGGCTGGAATCGACAATTTCTTTTTTTTTTTTTTTTCTCAATTTTGATTTTTTGAACCGTATGCACCCAAAGGTGCGTGTACGGTTCCTAAGGAATAGAATTTTGTCCTAATCAACCGACTTCATCGAGAAAGATTACTTTTTTTAGGCCAAGAAGTTGATAGCGAGATCTCGAATCAACTTGTTGGTCTCATGGTATATCTCAGTATAGAGGATGATACCAGGGATCTGTATTTGTTTATAAATTCTCCCGGCGGATGGGTAATCCCAGGAATAGCTATTTATGATACTATGCAATTTGTGCCACCAGATGTACATACAATATGCATGGGATTAGCCGCTTCAATGGGATCTTTCATCCTGGTTGGAGGAGAAATTACCAAACGTCTAGCATTCCCTCACGCTTGGCGCCAATGAGTTTTTTTATTTGAGAGAAAAAAAGACTATGCCTTCGTCATATGGAATATGAATAAAATAATAATAATATTAAGTAATAATAGCATGGCATTTCAAGTTCGATATGAGCAAACTATTATTCTTTTTTCATAATACGAGATTATGTATCGAGATAGTAGTATGAAAGAAAGGTTATTTCCGACTTGATCTTATGTATCGGGGTCCATTTCAGCGTCACAAACCTTTTTGCTTCCACATCAGAAGTCTCTTTCCAATATTTATGTTATGAAAGAGTGTGAAAATAAAAAAAAAAGATCATTTTTTACTTATTTTTATTTGATCGGATCAGAAAGAAACTTTGGGATTGCTGAATCACAGACGAGATAAATATATAAAGCAACGGAACCATCATAGTATTTTTTGATTACTCCGAAAGGAAGGATGGTAAATGGATCATTCAACGATCTGGGTCTGATAGATTCGACTTGTCTCTTTCTTCGATGAAAAAAGAGAAAAAAAATTCCATTACAGAGCCGTATGCACAAAAGATGCCTGTACGGTTGTTCAATTCTATCTTTTTCTCCCTGCTTGTTATTCTTTATCCCTTCCCTTCGCCCAATCATGCGAGATAGAGGAATCGTTCATTATGTTATATCATCAGGGTTATGATCCATCAACCTGCTAGTTCTTTTTATGAGGCACCCACGGGAGAGTTTATCCTGGAAGCGGAAGAACTACTGAAACTCCGCGAAACCCTCACAAGGGTTTATGTACAAAGAACGGGCAATCCTTTATGGGTTGTATCCGAAGACATGGAAAGGGATGTTTTTATGTCAGCAACAGAAGCCCAAGATTATGGCATTGTTGATCTTGTAGCGATCGAAAATACCGGGGATTTCGCATAAATCTTTGATTCCATTTCGAATCATAATTTGAATGAACCCTTATTTGATCTTTTATCTTCTTACCTGGGTAAAATATGAAATGGAAGTAATTCATAATCATCCGGTTAGGATCGATCTAAACCAGCCCATTCTGTATATGATTCAGCATGCCAACTATTAAACAACTTATTAGAAACACAAGACAGCCAATCAGAAATGTCACGAAATCCCCCGCTCTTCGAGGATGTCCTCAGCGTCGAGGAACATGTACTAGGGTGTATGTGCGACTCGTTCGGATCATGAGCTAGAACAAATGAGACGATTTTTACAGTATCAATGACTCGTACCAATGAATAGAATGGAAGAACTCCATTCACTATCGAAAAATAAAGACCTCTCGTATACCTCTATTTGTATGGAATTTATGGTTTCCATTGGTGCAAATCCAATCACCTCGATTTGAGATGAAAAGCAATTCCCATTGGTAGCAAATGGTTATCCATTAAGCGGGGGAATGATATTTAAGAAGCAGAAAGATTATGCTCCTACTCTTGCAAGAACGGACTAACAGGGTCAGCTACCTATTCAACCTTCATAATTAAATGCCGTCACTGTATGGATAGATCCCATTGAAAAAAGACCTATTACTCGATAATTCATCGGTAGAGCCAAAGAGCGTGAACTGTACAAGTTACCAATAACATTGATTAAATGAGGAAAGGGGCTCCGGTGTATAGAGAGGACCTCGCCGTTTAAGAAGTAACCATAGAAACGATGGAAGCCACTATTTGTCCATTTACGATTTATTTTATACCTAATATCGGTACAATTTCTTTTTTTTTTTGAGGTGAAATGCCTGGAAGAAATAAAAAAATCGTGGTTGGGAAGGTTATAGTAGCAAAAGCCATTGGAATTTGTATTTTCATTTTATACATCGGAAGAATCCGTTTTGTTATTAATAAACCAGGAGAGGGGAAAAGAATGACTGAAAGAAAAGAAATCAATTAGTTATTCATCAAAGTTTCTTTTGATTCAATGACCAGAGTTAGACGAAGATATATAGCTCGGAGACGTAGAACAAAAATTCGTTTATTTGCAGCAACCTTTCGAGGGGCTCATTCAAGACTTACTCGAACTACTACTCAACAGAAAATGAGAGCTTTGGTTTCCACTCATCGGGATAGAGGCAGGCGAAAGAGAAGTTTTCGTCGTTTGTGGATCACTCGGATAAATGCAGTAACTCGTGAGAATAGGGGATCCCATAGTTATAGTCGATTAATACTTGATCTGTACAAGAGGCAGTTGCTTCTTAATCGTAAAATACCTGCACAAATAGCCATATCAAATAGGAATTGTCTTGACACGATTTCCAATGCGATCATCAAATAAGGAGATTGGAAGGAATTCACTGGAATACTTTAAACGGAGTTCCCCGGAGAATGAACTCCGGGAGGGTATAGTAGAAATTCGTATGATAAGATAAGTAGTAGGAATGAACGAACACGTTTCAATAAAAAAAAGATTTATTCTTCCCCCATTCTTTTTTTTATTATTACATTACGGCGCGACAATCTCTCGGCTTTTTCGAACAAAACTTCAATCTGAGTTCGAATTAGAGTTTTGATTCGATTGAGGAATAGGCTTATTTATTTCTGGTTCTAGGACCAGTAGTTCTAGGGATCGACCCGGTTCTCTCAAACTGTTTCTCATTATTAAGAAAAGGTAACGAAGATAAAATACGAGCTTGTTTTATAGCAATAGTAATTAATCGTTGTTGTTTCAAGGTTAATCTATTCACTCGTCTAGATAATATTTTTCCTTGTTCACTAATAAATTGATTAATTAAACTCATGTTTCTATAATCAATTCGATCCCCCGATCCAATTGGGGGCAAACGCCTATGAAAAGATCGCTTGGATTTATGAAAGGGCCGCTTGGATTTATCCATGGTTTATTTCTTATTTCTAAAATCCTATTTCTTCATTCATTTCGGATCCGACCAAAATAGGACTGGATTTGTATATATTATATATGTATATGTAATTTCTTCCTCTTCCTTGGAAGAGTGGCACACGCGTTCCGTTCGATTTATTTCTTTATCTCCCCATGAATCATATGTTTGTAACAATAAGGGCAGAATTTTTTCAAGTCCAATTGACTAGGTGTATTGTGTCGATTCTTTTGAGTAATATATCTGGAAATGCCCCGCGATTCTTTATTCAAACCATTTCGGACACAACTGGTACATTCCAAAATAACTACTACTCTGACATCTTTACCCTTAGCCATGAACCTCCTTTGGATTTTGAATTCACTCAATTCTTCTATTTTCGGTTCGAACCGAAGCGAAGAAGAAAGGAATGAAAAATAAATAGACGAGAAGTTGCTAACTCGAAATCCAATTCAATTATGAAAGATTTCGTTGCAATCAATAGAGTAATCAAATTATTAAGTAATACAAATATTTCTAACTATCAATTATTCCCAACCCCAGTATTTCATTTAGTATCTTGTATGATCTTGAACAGCCTGCCCTCGACCCACATTTCCATTTCTGTTCTCCCTATATTAACCCGAACCCGAGTTTCGATGAGATTCAATCCACTTTTATTCTTTACTCTTTCTTTCCTATCCTAAAGAACTGAAAAAAAGGGGGGGGTTAGTCACAGAGAATTTATTGTATCTCTAATCTTCTTGATCCCTTCCCATGTCAATAACTAGAATGAAAAAAAGGGGAATGTCAACGCATCTGGGAATAAACGATTGATTTCTATCAATAGACCCGCCAAAGACCCGAACCATAGAGTAGTTAGCACAGGTGCCGTGGAGAGATATGTTTTTATATCTCGCATTGAAAATCCTCCTTCTTTTTCTTTAACTTTATTGACTTTATTGTATATTGTAATACATATATGATCAGATGCATATGTAGTTAAAGATCATTTGTACGGGGAATCTCTAACCAAAATGGATATATACAACGATCCGGTAGATGAAATCTACCTGTCCCTAAAACAGAAAAAGATGAACCCTCCTTCCTGAACACTACTGAATAAATACCCATTCTTTTATACGTTTATACGTTAGGTATGTATATAATTCTTTATGAGAATGAAACCAAAAAACCAAAAAGAAGAAATGGCAAAATAAATTCTATTTAGATAGAGGAAATTGTGATGTGGAAAACAAAACATGGATTCCCTACAATGGCACTGTACAACAAATGAAAGGGATGTAGCGCAGCTTGGTAGCGCGTTTGTTTTGGGTACAAAATGTCACGGGTTCAAATCCTGTCATCCCTACTTATCACTTCTCCTATGGACAGTAACGAGGGGTCAATTGAGATCGATTAAAATTGGACACAATCTACCATTTTATGATACTATACATACAAGATGTATTGGGGGTACAAAAAGAATCCTTTTCTTGACATCCGTATCTCCCATCATAATAAAGCGCTCTTAGTTCAGTTCGGTAGAACGCGGGTCTCCAAAACCCGATGTCGTAGGTTCAAATCCTACAGAGCGTGATTCTGTTCTTTTAATGTTGAATCACAATAAAATAACTTCACTAACTTGAACTGCAACCTGAATTTGACCTCCTGGAGATTAAGGAGGAGGTCAATTAAAAAAAAGAGATGTTACTCAATTAAAGGTCCAACTGATCGCCGCGTCTGTATTGT